TCGGAATAGGGGAATACTAAATTAAGAAATGCAAAAATGAAGAAAAGGGAACCTAATCTCACCTCCTTCTGTACCACAAAGAAAAGAACCTGAGATTTTTACCCTTTTCTAAAAAGAAAAAGAAGTGCCTCTATTTAGAGATTTATCTACTTAGATGAATAAATCATACTCTATCTATATTATTAACGAATATGTATTCCAACCTATCTCGAGGTATTTGTATCAATACCTATTCGGTAGATCCTTTTTTTTTTTCTGTGCCAGGAACCAGATTTGAACTGGTGACACGAGGATTTTCAGTCCTCTGCTCTACCAACTGAGCTATCCTGACCTTTTCTTGTGCATCATCCTAGTAGAGTATTTGTATCTATGTCAATTAAAGGGACTAAAAAATCAATAAAGTATTCCAAATTCCAAATTTGGAAATGGGGGGGGGGTAGTCCTATGCATTGTGCATGGTTTACTTAATAATACTTAAAAATAGAGTTAATAATCGAAGTTCCTTGCCTATACTATAATAAAAAAGAAATCTATTCAATGAATAGCATAAGATCCATTGAGTTCTCTTCGCACTCCTTTGTGAAAGAGTAGAATGAGAAAGTTAATGAATCTTAAACCGATTGATAAAAAGAAAAAAAGAGGATAAATACTATAGTATAGTTAGAGTTAGGGAATAAAAGAGGGTTTGGGGATAGAGGGACTTGAACCCTCACGACTTATAAAGTCGACGGATTTTCCTTTTACTAGAAATTTCATTGTTGTCAGTATTGACATGTAGAATGGGACTCTCTCTTTATCCTCGTCCGATTAATCCACTTTTTAAAAGATCTCGAAAACTATGAATTGAAGGATTTGATTACTCAATATTCGATTGGAATGGATTCACAATAATTCTAAAAAAATTCTGAATTTTCTATTTCATAATCATTCCTAATTTCATTCTAAAAAAGAATAAAGAACCTATATTATGATATGGGTTCTGTGATTAATCGTTTGCTATGTCAGTATCCATATGTGTGTATTAGATGTATAAACCCCTTACTTTCTCTAATTTAGAGGGAGTTCCACTACCAACACAACGTAATCAACTCGATTCGTTAGAACAGCTTCCATTGAGTCTCTGCACCTATCCTTTTCCTTTGGATTCTAGTTCGAGAACCACTTGTTTTCTCAAAACACGGATTTGGCTCAGGATTGCCCTTTTTTAATTCCAGGGTTTCTCTGAATTTGGAAGTTACCACTTAGCAGGTTTCCATACCAAGGCTCAATACAATCAAGTCCGTAGCGTCTACCGATTTCGCCATATCCCCATTTTCCTTTTCTTTGATTGAGACCTAGATTCCTTGTGTAATTTCATCCATCTCTTAGTTTTTTTTTTGGAATCGTTGAATTCATTACTCGACGTAGTCTAGCAGTTCGTCTCTATTTGAGAGACCCTGCTTGTTGCAATTCAGAATTGAATTGATTCTATCGTTGATGTATTTGCAATTCAATCCGAATCAATATATCCCAAAGTTTTTCTCTCCCCCACCCTTCTTTTTTAGAGTATTCAAAATCATACTCTAACGCTTGATATTCATTTTTTTTTTCTAATCAGAATTAGCAATTTAATTTGCTATGATTCTATGTTCTCCTTAGTGAAATATTAATCATTAAATTATTAAGAAATAACAAAAAAAAAACAAAATATCTCAAAAAATGTCTATAATGATCGAATGAAAATGCCAAGAAATTCACATTTTCTCTTTATTATATCTTTCATATATATTATTCTTTTCTATGTATTAGATTACTTGTCCGAGCCATATCAAATTGAAAATATCTGAAATCAAATTCAATATAGAAATTGGAATAGATTTTATTCTATTAGAAAAATCAATTTGCGAATTAGAGAAATAAAAAGAAAGTTCAATAAATTCTATAATCCTATTTAAGGATATCCTCTAGTTAAGCATATCAAGCTAACTTGATTTTTATGAAGTTCTAGTATTTTTTTCTAAGTAGAACTTTAAATTTCGAACTAGTTAATAGCTAAGATTAATAATTAAGATCTGACATTTTACAGATTTCCTATACTATACATATTTCTATTTGTTACACTATTTCTGTTATGTAAGCCCACTTAGCTCAGAGGTTAGAGCATCGCATTTGTAATGCGAGGGTCATCGGTTCAAATCCGATAGTCGGCTTTTTTCTATATCGATGTTCCATGAACAAGAATCTCTCTTTTTCTCCGAATTAAATGGAGAATCCAGGATCTATTCTGTGGTTCTACCTTACAATTTTGCTAGATACAAAACAATAAAATAAATAATATATATACAAAAAATCCAGATGTTGATGAAATTCCATTTTTTGTGGTACTTTAGTAGATTTTACTCTGTTTATCCTTTAGTTTAATTCAGTTTTAATTTCGCTGTATTCTTTAATGTAAATACAATGAAATTCATTGTGTAAAATGAAATTTCAATAAAATCAAAAAGGAGTCTTCATGTCCCGTTATCGAGGACCTCGTTTTAAAAAAATACGCCGTCTGGGAGCTTTACCAGGACTCACTAGAAAAACACCTAAATCCGGAAGTAATCTGAAAAAGAAATTCCATTCTGGGAAAAAAGAGCAATATCGTATTCGTCTTCAAGAAAAACAGAAATTGCGTTTTCATTATGGTCTGACAGAACGACAATTACTTAGATATGTACATATCGCTGGAAAAGCAAAAAGGTCAACAGGTCAGGTTTTACTACAATTACTTGAAATGCGTTTGGATAATATCCTTTTTCGATTGGGTATGGCTTCAACCATTCCTGAGGCCCGGCAATTAGTTAACCATAGACATATTTTAGTTAATCGTCGTATAGTCGATATACCAAGTTTTCGTTGCAAACCCCGAGATATTATTACTACGAAGGATAACCAAAGATCAAAATGTCTGGTTCAAAATTCTATTGCTTCATCCGACCCGGGGAAATTGCCAAAGCATTTGACGATTGACACATTGCAATATAAAGGACTAGTTAAAAAAATCCTAGATAGGAAGTGGGTCGGTCTCAAAATAAATGAGTTGTTAGTTGTAGAATATTACTCTCGTAAGACTTGAACTTAATGAAAAAAGGAAAGGTTCATAGAATTTTCTTCCTCTTCCCCTTTCCCCGAACTAAATCGACCTAAGGCCCTTAATTGGTATTTTCCATTCAACTAGCAGAAATGGATTAACCCTAGGATCCTTTTTTTTTTGTTCTTTCCTCTATGTGTCTTTTACATACCACAGTAATTTACTATAGAGAATTTCTATTAAATAAAGGTATTATTGCTGGAATAAACTGTTATTTGATTTGATACATTGTGATCGTTAACGTTGATGAATTAAGAGAAACGGAAAGAGAGGGATTCGAACCCTCGGTAAACAAAAGTCTACATAGCAGTTCCAATGCTACGCCTTGAACCGCTCGGCCATCTCTCCTACATAATCTTATTATGGAAAATAAACTGAGTGAATAGCGAGTTTTCCTATTCCTGCAGTACAGGTACAACCACAACCGCTCGGGGGTTCCTTGGTTCTATTGGAAAAATTCCTTTTCATCTAAGTGGAAGGATCCAGGATTTTTTTACTAGGAATTCCGCTCCCTCGAAAAGTTTTAGTTTGGGTTTTCCCCAAACCAAAGAAAAAGAGAATGGAAGAATTCTTCTTATTCCATAATAAAATAAAGGAACCCTAAAATTCTGTTTGCATAAGGTACGCTACGCCATACAATCGGAATCTAAAAAAGGGTATGAGACAATTAATGACTTTGAAAACGCGAAATAGCTGATGAGAGAAGTTATTGTTGAGAAATAGAAAAGTGGAATGAAATCCAATCTTAGTCAAATATTTCATATCTCTTCTTGTCCAAACAGAAGGAAAAGGACACAATTTGAGCTGAGCGGAAAATCCATACCTCTCTTATCCATTTATAGCATATATATGGATCGATCGATTTATAAGAATCGAATGTGTTTGTTTTTATGGTATTTTGTGAAGGAATGAAAACAATTCTATATAGAATGGGTTGGGAATTATGCCTAGATCCCGTATAAATGGAAATTTCATTGATAAGACCTCCTCAATTGTAGCCAATATTTTATTGCGAATAATTCCGACAACCTCAGGGGAAAAAAGGGCATTTACTTATTATAGAGATGGTGCGATTTGACTCTTTTTTTTTTTTAGCCCTACCTACACCTCAGTCTTACGAGAAAGAGAGGGGGTTCGCATAGAGAGAACAAAATTAGTAAAGGAAACCCACGCTTGGAGAAGGTGAGGTGAACTAACAATTCCTTCTGTCGTGTATCCTCGATTGATGCGGCCTCAGATGCTTCAATTGTAGATTTGAGTATTGAGCGAAAGGTTACACCTACAGGATAGGTTCTGTATTACAGGCCAATCCTACTCTACTAGTACCAATAGGCAGCATAGGGGAGAAAAGCACTACACCTAGAAATAGGAATCAACAAGAGAAAAACTTTGTTAGAAATTAGCCCTTTCCTGATCGGTATCAGGGCTGGGAAGAATGGTTGGGATAACAAACAGCCATCAGGTTTGTACTTTGGATACCCCTATAACCATCAAAGATCGTTGAAGTGGCTAATTCCTCTAAATAGGAGGCGTTGAGAACAAAGAAATTCTTGGAGCTATCGTTTTCCTCTAGCATTAATAGAATTCATTGGTGTTAAGAAAAACCTCTTGCGGGAAGGTTGGCTAGAGATTTCTTGGAAAAATACCAGCCCCTTTCGGTCCATAATGAGATGGGACTAATTCTATTTTTATTCTATAGATTATTTCGCTTAGTACTATGTACAGAAGGGAGGAGCCGTATGAGATGAAAACCTCATGTACGGTTTTGGAACGGAGATTTTTTGAATAGAATGAACGACCGTAACGGATGTTGGCTCAATCCGAAGGAAATTATGCGGAAGCTTTGCAGAATTATTATGAAGCTACGCGACTAGAAATTGATCCCTAT